CGTCGAACTCCATCGAAGAGAAATGGCCTGCAAACCCTCTGCCTAAGGATAGAATCTATTACCTTTCCACTCCTGTGACTCTGGGGGAACTACTGGTACTCTTATCCGTTACGCCCTTACGACTCTTGGAAGTCTGCTTTGCTATCTTGGCTAGAAAAAGTTTGCTTGAAAACTCACTTGCGCTTACTTACTTCATTGCCCCTCCGAAAAGGGATATCCCGATTGCCTACTTGATTGCTTCCTAAACAGGATGTGCATTTCTCCTACTCACGACGATGAAGGGATTCGGCAGCGGTAGTTACAGGATCATCGTATAGCTATGAAAAGCATCTAGGAAGAAAGGACCGAGCTGATTCTATAGCTGCCTATTCTGTAACAGCTGATTCTAGCACAACTTCTTCTTCTAAACTTGAAAACACCCTATTTTTCCTCAAAGAGTAAGCTGCACCCTATTCCTATTCTTGCAAAGAAAGAGCTTAGACTCCCCCTGCTACTAGCACTAGCCCTACTACTAGGGAGGGGCGGGTAAGGCAAAAAGCACAGGAAAGATCCGGCGCAGCTTCTTACCCCCTTATTTCTATTCCTTCGCCTCTTCCCGAGAACCTGAAACGGATTCGTGAACAACTGAAGCTTCTGCTTCCTCCCCGATGGTCCGGGCATTCACTCGCGTCTACGATTGTTGGGTCTTCATTCCTTCTTCCTTTCCTTGCTTCTTAACTACTCCAGTCTCTCTTAGCCCAGTCCTGAAACGGTAACTAGAGTTCTAGCATGAACTGGCTATCTTTCAAGACATGGTTGAAGAAAAGGCCAGCTACCCTGACTCCAACGGCGCCTACTCCTTCGCGAAAGCAGGGGATTCGGTCACAGGCTTCTCTAAGAGGATTCGTTATGAGAGAAAGAGAACTGCTCCTTCTTCTTGTCTTAGACAATCTCTCTGTCAACAAAAGCCATTTTGGTCACATTCATTCAACCCTCAACCCCCGGGATCCTACCTTCTTTCTTTTCGTGTAGTGGGACTCCTTCTTCGTCAGTCAGAGACAGCAGCAGATAAGACAAGAGCGACAATCGCTAATGGTTCTGTTATACGAAACTTTCTTTACCCCGGGTATTTCTTCTCATTAGATCTCCTCTTTCTCCGATCTATCTCTGAGGAAGACTGGAGAATCCTGGTATTCCTTTCTTATTTTCCTTATTTTCTTTCTTCTTTGAAGACTTCCTGCTGTAGGGTAGGATTCTACTTTTATTCAAGAGATGGAACCCCCAGAAGGAAATTGGATAGGGCCAGCTACCCCTCTTTCTTTCCTTCGCCTAGGGGCTAGCTAAAGGGTAAGGCCTACTCTTTCTTTTCTTTCTATCCGCCTTGCCTCCGCCCAGCACAAGGATGGAACTAGTATAACTATCAAAGGCAGGATTTCTTGAATAATGGTTCCCTCGCATCTGGATTGTGAAACTAAACTCCAGTACTCAAGAAAGGACTGGATCGGGGAATTCCCCAACCCCGGATCTCATAAGCTAAAAGCCCAATAGTGAAGATCCTTAGACCAACGGTTCCATTCTTCTTGGTGGCTGCTCACGGGGCTTTCCCCTTGCTTAATTGGAAGGTTGTGCTCGACTAACTTCTCGCTTTCCTTCTTAAATGAATGGGCTTGTCAAGCTTTCGTCTCAATTCATATCTAGATTGAATTTCTACTTTTCTCTCCTACCAAAGCTGGTAGCCTCACCTTCTTCCTCTTATCTTATTCTATTTCATTTCGACAGGAAAAGCCGGGAGAATATGAGAAAGAAGAAAAGGAAGAAGTGAGACTCTAACCAGAAAAATAAGAAATATGAGAAAGAAGAGAAAAGAGCCTCTTTCTTTACTTTAGTCAGTGAGTGAATCATGAAAGCGGCGGGCCCAATGAACTCTCCAATCGTGCACCGAAATGGAGCCGGAGAGTCGGTAACTGTCAGATCGCCTACGATCCTATCTGACTAGAGTGAATGGGATATTGGACTATGCTTGGAGGGGCAAATCATGCTAGCAATATGTTTAACACATTTAATTCGTACTCGTCATTGATGTCACGGCCGGGAATCGAACCTGTGCGCCGCTCACTGCCTTTCCTACTAATCTAAGAGTTCAGTTTCAGACCGACAGGTTCTATCTAATTGCAGAACGTAGATAAAGAGAAGAGGAATCCAATTCCCTTTCCTTCTTTCTTGTCTATGGCACCCATCTGGCAAGGCCTAGCCGACCCGACATAATGTCATATACGAACAAGAACCATCCCGGTGGAGTTCTCGTATGGTACGAGAATACACCACTTGAAGCGGCCGAACGATTTCCAGCTTTTCCCTGGTCCGAGTGGCCCATATCAGCGCTCTACTTCTCCAATTTGACCTCGACCTCCGCCTTCGCCGGTTGACTGTCAGGCCTTTCGATCCCGAGACCCAGCCTACCAAGGGGCAGGGGTGGGCAGCGGTTGGGTTCCGACGGACATGGCTGTCCGACGGACTGCGACCCGAGCGTACCTCCGCGCTGAGTTATGGGGTCCTGACACACCTTGAATCGAGGAGCAGCTCCCGAATTGAATGAAGGCTTGCTGACGGTGAGTTCCCGCACCGTGACCTATGTGTTCGCCGCGGCATCGAGCAGCGACTAGGAGCGAATCCCTAGCTTGCTTCCTGGTCCCCGACTTATGAAGCATGTAGTGCCCGCCAAGCACTTAATCGGCGAGTCACATTTCAGGAATGGGATATTGTTCAGTGCCAGCTCATTAGCAAGCCCGTGACCGTATCTCCATAGCCTGGTCACGTGCGACCCGGTGATGATATCGCTCTTCTAGTGGTCCGATTGGTCAGACAGAGGCCCCCCCTCCGTCGTCTTCCATCGTTCCTCCACTGGCACGAAGCCCGGGGACGTGGAGATTGCTCTACAGGCAGTAACAATCGGTTGGTACACTACAGACCCGGCATTAGCTTAGTAGGTCCCGCTCACGACCTGACGCCTTGGGACGTCCTCGAACGATGGATTGAAACAGGCCCGCTTATACCCGTACCGAGGTGAGATTCGGTTTGATTCCCGTTATACGCGATGTGACTCTTGTCCCCATGCCCGGGCATCACGAAGGAAGGGCTGCTGGATTCCACTTTTGATCAATAGGAAGAGGAGGAAAAAAAAAGCTTATGATGAGCATCTATTTGAGTCGATCATTTCCAAGATCTAATTCCAGTTTTTTTTTATGTAGTGGAAACGCCTTACAATCTGAAGTTTTACGCTTAAGGGAAGAAATGTTCTTGGTAAATGCAGGACTTGGGACCCCCAGAATTTGTATGCAAGATGAGCTTACAGGAGTGCCAATCAACCGAGCCACCAGGTTCACGAATAAAGTGGGATTCCTGGCCGGTGAATCACTGATCAAAGAGCGAGCAGCCACCTGGTTTAAGGATTTGGTGGGATCTACAGATGTAGTGGCCGGTGAACCGCTTCTTCTTCTTCCACGAAAATTCAGACAAAACCGAGCTTGGATGGAACTGAACAAGATTTGGCGAACGAAGAAAAAGAAAAAGGTCAAAGGCTTTATTTTAAAGAAAAAGGTCAAAGTCAAAGGCTTAAAAAGAAAAAGAGGTTATTTAGTACAAGTAGCCATCGCAGGTTTCATTACTTTTTGTAGACGAAATAAAATAAGGAAAAAGATATTGAATGATCGATTCACATTCACCATTAAGAGCATAAAAAGCAAAAGGACGAAGATTGTGTTGAAAAGCGGAAGATCAAACATTGATGAGCGTGACAAAAAAAAAAGAAAATTATAAAATAATAATAATAGCTAGGTGTAAACCGATATGCTAAAATAAGAGATTAAAGGGATAGATAAATCGTAAATATAATTCAGGTTCGAATTCCATAGATAATATGGATAGTATTGTCTATAATGATAGACAAATGAAAGGCTTTCTGAAGCCTTTTTTTTATTCATTTACTTGATATTTTGAAAATGAGTTAGTTGAACTTATCACTCATTGAAAAAAAAAAAGTAAACAATTGAATTGGATTCGTTGGAGGGTACCAACAAAATGGAGTGCTAACTCCTTGAATTAATTAATCAACAACATTGCGAAAGCTCATGGGGGTGTATCCGTATTTTGCGGAGTAGGTGAACGTACTCGTGAAGGAAACGATCTTTACATGGAAATGAAAGAATCTGGAGTAATTAATGAAGAAAATATTGCAGAATCTAAAGTGGCTCTAGTCTATGGTCAGATGAACGAACCACCGGGAGCTCGTATGAGAGTTGGTTTGACTGCCCGCGGAATATTTCCGAGATGTTAATGAACAAGACGTACTTCTATTTATCGACAATATCTTCCGTTTCGTCCAAGCAGGATCCGAAGTATCCGCCTTATTGGAGCCCTCTGCTGTGGGTTATCAACCCACCCTTAGTACCGAAATGGGTTCTTTACAAGAAAGAATTACTTCTACCAGGTCCATAACTTCTATTCAAGCAGTTTATGTACCTGCGGACGATTTAACCGACCCTGCTCCTGCCACGACATTTGCGCATTTAGATGCTACTACTGTACTATCAAGAGGATTAGCTGCTAAAGGTATCTATCCAGCAGTCGACCCTTTAGATTCAACATCAACTATGCTCCAACCTCAGATCGTTGGCGAGGAACATTATGAAACTGCGCAAAGAGTTAAGCAAACTTTACAACGTTACAAAGAACTTCAAGACATTATAGCTATCCGGACGAATTATCCGAAGAGGATCGCTTAACTGTAGCAAGAGCACAAAAATGGAGCGTTTCTTATCACAACCCTTTTTAGTAGCCGAAGTATTTACCGGTTCTCCGGGAAAATATGTCGGTCTAGCAGAAACAATTAGAGGGTTTAAATTGATCCTTTCCGGAGAATTAGATAGTCTTCCTGAACAAGCCTTTTATTTGATTTGGTAGGTAACATTGATGAAGCTACTGCGAAGGCTACGAACTTAGAAATGGAGAACAACTTGAAGAAATGATCTTAAGTCTTTGTGTATTGACCCCGAATCGAATTGTTTGGGATTCAGAAGTGAAAGAAATCATTTTATCTACTAATAGTGGGCAAATTGGTGTATTACCTAATCACGCGCCTATTGCCACAGCCGTTGATATCGGTATTTTGAGAATACGCCTTAATGACCAATGGTTAACGATGGCTCTGATGGGCGGTTTTGCTAGAATAGGCAATAATGAGGTTACTGTTTTAGTAAATGATGCGGAGAAGGGGAGTGACATTGATCCACAAGAAGCTCAGCAAACTCTTGAAATAGCAGAAGCTAACTTGAGGAAAGCGGAAGGCAAGAGACAAATAATCGAGGCAAATCTAGCTCTCAGACGAGCTAGAGCACGAGTAGAGGCTATCAATGTGATTTCGTAACTATAACCAGTTGGCGGTGCGCCCGAATAATCAAAAAAAAACTTCTGTATAAACAGAACTTCTGTTTATACACCTTATTTTTTTATTCTTATTCTGCCAATTGAATAGAATCATAAATGGAATCGGATTCTATCTAATACAACGAAAAATTTTTAAATTCAAAAATGAAATAGAATGGGATCAAAAATCAATAAAATTAAGGCGGATAGAAAAACTTATTAGATACCATGGATTCGGATATTAAATAAGTTATACCTACTATTGGATTTGAACCAATGACTCCCGCCGTATGAAAGCAATACTCTAACCACTGAGTTAAGTAGGTCATTTAGAATCAAAAAGAGAAAGAAATGGAACCCGTCACATCGATCGATTATAAATGTAATATTCTTTATAAGCAATACCGATCAAAGAGATAAAAGAAATCGGATGGTGGATCATGTAATATTCATCTTGACAAGAAATTCATTATCGACATGATAAAATAGATATCACAAGCAAAAGGGCTATAGCTCAGTTAGGTAGAGCACCTCGTTTACACGCGCGCCGATGTTTTTTCAGAGGAGTACATTATGGAATCAAAAAACTTATTGAGAAGTTGATGTCTTACTCCATGACTTTTAGGGAACAAGAGAACAATAGCCTGACAAAAGATTCGGTCCAATTTAGGTGCCCTTTTAGATTTTAGGCAACCAATAGAACCCATTATTTATTTAAGATTATTATAAGGGGAATACTCACTCTGCTAGGCATAATGAGTATAAAGACCTCAAAAAATAATTTTTTCGTCCTATCTTATGAACTTTAAGGTGTATGAAGTTTCATATTGGATTATTTAAGTAAAAGGGGGGCGATGGAGACTTCATTTAACTTAGGTTGATCTAAGCCAAAAGCAAACCTACGTCAGGATAACCTTCTTTGAAACACTTCGGTAGTGCTCTCAGATCGGAATCCAAATAAGAAATCAGAGCACATGGAGCCATCTTCTTATCTTCCTGTCAAGAGAATTATGGTAGACTAACTGATTCTTTATATCAGTTAATGAAAGAGCCCAATGCAAAAAAATGCATGTTGGGTCTTTGAAACAGTTCGAATCATTTTGATAATAATCAGTTTGATCTGTTTTACCGAGAAGGTCTACGGTTCGAGTCCGTATAGCCCTAAAAAAAAAAGGAATAAAATAAGAATAGTTGGCCAAGAGCCCTTGTAATTGTCACTAGTTGTCTTCTCTCTATCTTGTTACTGGTCTCCGGTCACTCAACTAATCTACTTGACAAGTCTTGCCTGGTCTCGACACCCGGGTCAGCCTATTTTATAGCCTGGTCGTATCTTGGGTCCATCGCTAACGGAAAAGCAGTTGTTTTCTATAAGTCGATTCCAAGACCTTTTTTTTCGATTGGGTATGATATTTGCCCTACTCGATGAGAGTACCGCTTGCTAACGAAAGTAGTTTGTCTACTAGCTAAAGTTTCCTCTATCTTCTGTTCTGCTTGGCTTGCAACAAAGAGCTTGACTTTCAAGTAGTACTTCCCGGAACAATCAAAGAAGTAGCTTTTCTTCGAGTGCCGAAACTGTACGCATCTCCCGACACTTCACTAACGGTTTTCTTTCTCTAAGCTAAGTCACTTGAACAAAGACCTTCTTACCTTTAGGGCTTTCCCGACTGCCTTCCTTCAGATTCAAAGTCTCTAAGTGGCGCTTCCCCTCTGCCAATAGTACCTCAAGAGATCTAATAAGTATGCCCTACCCTAAGGCGAGTTCGAATAGCCGAGCAAGGGACGGCCCCACACGAGTAATGGCTACGGCCCCAGCTAGGCGATAAAAACTGTCTTAAAATATGTCTTGCTGTTATGAGCTGTAAGCCCCCAGATATCCCCACCAAGGCCCGGCCCCTACAGGAAGCCACTTGAACGAAAGTTCAAGAGAAGAGAGGAGGAAGCCACTTTAGCCGAAAGTTCAGGATAGAAAAGCAACTTGACCGAAGGTTCAGGATCTGCAATTGAAGAGAGCGTCAAGCGAGGAGATGAAGAATCAACAGAATCCACAGCTGCTGCCACCGTTGCCTCTGATCTCGCCAACAGAGGATGAAATTCATATCTAGTTCCGTACCGTAAAGTAAAGTGAATTCCGTGTAGTCACGTGTAGGAAGGGCCGAAGCCGAACAACCTGACGCGCGTAGGCTTTTAAGCCGTATCTCCTTGATTTGCTGGCTATAGGAAAGGTGAAGAATGGGCTGTAAACACAAGAGACCATAAACTACGGTTCTGTATGTATGGAGAGGGAGACAGGGTGGAAGGTGGTCCAAATAGGAGAGCAGCTTTTTTGCCCACTTCTCTTACTGATGTGGCATTTTTCCTTCTTTCAAGGAGGTTTCGGTTTCTTTTTCTCCTCGTCTGTATTAGTCACCTCTGTTGGTTCTTCTTCGATAGCATCAATAAAACTATTGGAAAAGATGGTAGAATAATCGGCTTCTTGCACAAGCCCAGCCCGTCAAAGAGGGCATTCGATAGCATCCTCTTCTGGGCATCTAGATCGATTCCTAAGACCCTCTTATGCGCTACGTCCTACTCCTACTGCTGATAGATGCGTCGACTCGCTTGACTGCTTTCCTGTCTCAACAATAAGATAAGAAGGGAAATCAGTCCTGCCTAATTTCTTATCCTCCGTATAGTCAAGGGCGTATTTTCTGTATTCTCTCCCCCTTCTCTGTGCGCACCGGTAATTCCTTCACAGTTCAAACTCCCTTCGACTGCTAACTCTTAGCAATATCCTTTCTTATATACTTGCAGTTCAGTTCCAAGCCTTACCTTAGGGCAATGATAAGATAAAGAACCGCTCCGCACCTTCCCTATGTGCAATGCAAGAAGTTCCTTAACAACTCACTAGCATCCTCCTATCTAATAGATGTGTCAAAGAGCGTATTCGTCGCAAACAAAACAACCTATTCAACTAGTTGCATTCTGTAAGAACAAGAGCGTATTTTCTGCATCTTCGATTTCCTGGTATTCAAAGGGGCTACGCGGCCAGAAAGAAAGAAATCCTGCAACCCGAGGATATTGTTAAAGCATAGTTTCACCCTGAGCAATGAAGATAGGGAACTTGCCCAAACCAATAGCATGATTACAAAAGCATACGCTTTGTTCTTACGAAGACTAACCGGGAAGGATGGTTTGCAAGGAGGTCTACTGGCAGAGCAGAACCTCAGGCCCTACTACCAAAGGACAATATCCGCCGAGCCTTGATACAATCAAACGAGGATTCATACAGCATTCCTACGAAAGAAAAGAGACTATGAAATCCGGGATTCCGAGTTAAGGACGAGCGAAGGAAGACATATATACCCCTTAACGGAATGCAAGCCATAGCCTCTCCAGACAATCACTTACCTTACCGAAGCTACAAACGAACAAGAGGAGGCCAAATACGAAGGTGCAATGGCTACAACGGGGAAGGATCCTCCCAGCAAACACTGTTCCCTCAAAAGGCTTTCTCAGCCGACGATGGAAGCAAAAGATGACTCGACCAAAGCCGTTCCCAAAGTTATTAGGGAGAAGTTCCCTTAACTGAATGAAAGTCACAGCTAAGTTTCCTAATCCAATCCACATGAACCTTAACAACTTAACCACTAATGATTGAAAAATTGCTAAACCAAGACTCCTTAGCGAACAAGAATTTCCTTATTTGATGCAAGATTCTATACACGTACCAGTTACGCGAACCAGCTCCATCATCCACATCTCATATGCCATTGGCGGGGGTCCCATTCGTCATGTGCCCTTTTACGGGATCCCATTCCCAGTAAGTAGACTTGAACCCATACCCTTGATTCCCGCCTTGAGCCTCAGCCCGAAGGACCAAAGGTTGCTGTTTGGTCTGGATAAGCAGGCAGGGACAGGCTCCTCGAGCAGATACCATTACAATGGAGAAGCTCATCTTCCCATTACCGGCGGAGAACTCAAGGGCTCCAAACTCCTTAGGTCTTGTTTTGTAAGCTTGAAGCTTTGAAACCTGTCGAGATTAACCTCCACTAACCTAAGCTTACCAGATCAAGTAGATCACTACCGAAACCCGTACCGTACACGCTGCTTTCTCGGCTTCGCCTCTTTCTGACAACGCCGACCCTCCCCGTACGCTTTGAGGGACTGAGCCTTCGGATCCCACCTTATTGGTATTGGTCTTCTTTCCGCTGTCGCTGAGAAATGCCCTCCTTTTGGCTTCGCCTTGTGGTCAGAACCGAGACAGATGGTTTTGGTGACATTTCTATTCTGTACCAAAACCGCCTTATCAGTGGATCTCTCTCCGTCCTATCGTACCTCTAGCAAACAACAAAGATGAACTTCGAGCTGCTGAACCGGGCATTGAACAACGGTATATTGTTTTTCTGCTTGTTTTGGAAGCTTGAAACGACAGACAAGTGGTGACTATGAGACGGCTTGCTACTGAGCTTCTTGTGTTCCATCTTTCTTTATTGTGGGGTCCGCGCAACAAGAGCGCTTCCTCTTTTTCTTTGCCACCATGAGACGTCGCCTTCACTGGTTCTTGGGGGTTGGAATAGTAGGCGAGCTTCCCCGCCTTGTTCTCTGCGGTCATTCTCGCTGTCCTTGCTGGGACAGCCATTAAAGGGTTCGTAGATTGCTATCGGCTATGATGAAGTGCTTTTCTTAATGAGGAGTGAATTTCAAAGAAGGAGATTTTGAAAAAGGGCAGATCAGAAAGACCGCAAATGTGGACCAAGTCAGTACATTGCAGTCAGCAACTCCGAATCAGAAAGGAGTCAACGCCAGAGGGCAGGCACAGCCGGTCGTGCAGCCTGTTATGCAGCCTGTTCAGCCAGCGATTCAACCGCTTGTATTACCAGAAACCGGCAGTTCAACAGAATACTTCAGCCAACATTGTCAGGCATCAGCAGGTTCATCCGTCCAGTTTGATCACCAAGCATTATGTAAACAGACCAGAGAATGGAAATTCTTCGGTCCAGGAACCGCTTATTGTGAGAAAGGCTCAAAGCATTACTACAGTGGAAGTACAAAGGCCGATAGAAGCACCCACATGTCAAGTACAGTCGATGGTTGAAGACAGGAACCTCCAGAAGCAGACGGCAGCATGCGTGTATGATGACATCTTCGACGAAGACTCCTTTTATTTTTAGATAAAGCAATACATTGTTCCACTTGAGAAGATGAAGGCCAGAAATGCACCATCAACCACAGTACAATCTCCACCGCCATCAGCATTGCCATTTCCGCATAATTTGGTGAATCCGGCCTCCAAGATCATAAAGTCTCCGCCACCATCCGAAGTTCCACAGCCACGGGTTATCATTCCGCCATCCAGCGTGTCGACGAAAGAAGCTTGAATTTCAATGCAAATTATAGCAAAGTTAGAGACCCTCATTGTACTGGTGGTACTATCCAAGTAGAGAGGATTCCCAATGTTGCTTCCTAGGTATTCCATTCCTTCCGGTGTCCACAGAACCAGAGGAACATTATCAAACTTAACCCATATTGGGATACTAGCAAAGCTGCTTTTGGAGAGATGCTCTCCCGGTTGGTTGGCATTTCTTAAGAATCAAAAGCTTCCCAGCTATATGGTATGGTCCTACGCCTAGGACAGCATTGCAATTTTCTTCACTCCTCAATTTAAAAACATAGAAGCCATTATCAAGGAGCATGACATCTTCAAGAGCTTGCTCCCAAGTCTTATAAGCCCATTCTTTCACAAGATTCAAAGGGAGTGCTCGGTCAAGGAAATACCCTACCACAACATTTTTCCATCTCTTATAGCCTATTTCTGTAATCCCATTAGGTATGTTAGCTGGGCTCGGGCATTGATCGATAGTACACCTTTCTATTCCTATTCATTTTCTTTATTCCAATTTGGCTGGTTCACCCGCATTGGAAGTCTCGGATGAAGCTCAGATATTTCACCAGAACATGAAGTGCTTAGAAAACACATTTCATAGGGTTGCCGGACCCTAGAAAGAGTGAGAAAATCAGTTGACTGGCTCACGTAGTACTAGATAGATACTTGACTTCCTTCAGAGAAATACATTCCCTAGAAAATGACTGACTCTCATGGTTCGCTACTGACTTCCTTCAGTGAGGACTTACCGATCACTCCATTGGAACTTCGACTGATTCTGCCACAGAACTAATCCCGTGCCAAGTGGCTCAATAGACTCTCTCTTTACCTTCCCCATCTGACCCACTCCTCCTTCTGCGGAATCCCCTTTCTAACTAGACTCGTGCAATTTCTAATCAGTGGCTTCCTTCCTTGAGATATCGCCCATCGCCTGAGATGGAGCCTAGCTTTCTGACTGGGCAAGCAGAATGTTGTCCCCAATTCTCCTTCCCTCAACAAATGCCGTTTGCTGCTTACATCCGCGGTGGGGCAGGACTGGCTTGATCCTATTGGCAATGATCTTGGAAACGTGTTCAGTTCTTTATATCACCCCTCGTCCTTTTTGCTTGCTTTATGGTGCCTACTAGTCGATCAGTCCAATCTTATCTGCGTTCATCCCCCGCTGCTTGTTCTGCTTAAGATTTTGAGGTTCTCTATCTCATATAAAAAATGGTACCAAGAATTCTTATCCATAGCGTTCTAAAATATGTTATAAAAGAAGTCAAACTTGGTATAACATATTTTATCTGACAGAACGCCATTTCTAAGATAAGAGATAGGGTACTCCTTCTAAGCTTCAGAAATCGATTCTGCCTCTATTTCCGAGCGAGCCAAATGCAAAGAACCCAAGTGAGTAGATCTGGTTACCTTTTCTAATACGTAATACGAGGAGGCAATGAATATGGAATGGTTGTATACCGAGGCAATGCTATTCTTCTTTTCAGACAAAAGCCTATTCTTTATGGTGTGCCAGTTGTTGATCATAATCCCTAAAGAGGTGACGGGGGCGGAAAGTCAATCAGATAAGATAAGAAGATAAGGGACAAGAGATAGCGATTCCGTGGTTCGGCGGGTAGAGGAGATCATTTCTACTTTCGATATACTTCACCGCGTCCCACCTAGTTGGACCGGAATGGACTTGTTCCCCCGGAGAAGACGGAGAGGCCTAACAAAGGGCCTGATCAACCAAAGACTGACGGAAGAGGTTTTTATTCCTAACAGGCTAATTGAACAGGCGCCGAAAGCAACTGTACCGACGCGGTTCAGAAGCTACAGCCACTTAATTGACAGATGAAGGTCAGAAGCTTCCCCTATCAATCAGGGGAGGGACTAGATTGTTAAGTTTAAGAAATCCCTGACCTACTTGACTTGTTCTACCTGACGCCATTGTCCGATCTGGATTTGAAGGCAGGTGGGCTTGAAGTCAAAGAAAGAAAGCAACTGGAGTTGAAAGAATGGGGCCTTGATTATCTATTCTATCCCGCAAGGCCGAGATTAGTGATTCTCGTCGCTAAGCGAAGACTCTAACAGAACAGAGTAGCGTACCAAACCAAAGGGCAGTCCCGTCGGATCAAAGGAAGGTCAGACTAGCAACGGACGAAGCGGGTGAAGAGCTTAGGTATAGAAAGGGACAAAGAGCTTAGCCGCCAAGCGAAGGGGCAAAGAGGCTAGGAGCCGAATGGCCACTTGACTATCTACTACTAGAATAGAATAATGAGTGTGATAGCGCCAGAAGAGAAGCTATCAGCAACTGTCACACCAGAATGAGCTGATCGGGTAAGCACGGAGAAAGCTTGCATTGAAAAGAAAGGGGGCAGCTAGAGGAGAGGAGAAGCCTTCACACCCCAAACAGTTGAGGGAAGAGAGGCGAAGCCAAGGGGCACGAAAGCAAGTGTCAAGTGTAGGTCTCCCATTCTTCCCCTGAAACCGGCATGGCTACAGTCAGACAGTCTAGATAGAAGATAAGGGTCGAAAGAAGAAAGTCTAGACTTTTCTCTTTTTCATAGTGAGAGCTGTTTGGTTATTAGTCACTTTTCTCGCTCCTCAAGAAAGACGGCTAGAAACTTCCTATTAGGAATGGCTTCCTTTCAGGTTGTGTTGTTACAGACCAGACTGTTCTAACAGGGCAGGGGAGACGGAGAAGTAATCTCATACAGTACAGCTATGATCGGGCAATAGCGCAGATAAGATCAGACTGAATGTGTGAAGGATATGGTTCTGGTTCTCTTCTGTCCCGTTCCTTCAATCAAAGAAGATGACATGCCCAGGGCTAGTGCCAGCGCATAGTCAGAGTCTTCCCTGCGTGCCTAACATCCACTTCTTCTAGTCGAGTGCCTTGCGGCGCCTTTAACCATGAGAGAAGGCGATACCGAAGAGAATAACTCAATGTCACTGGCTACTCCATCAACTCAATTTCGTTGCGTAAGTGAGGATGCCAGTCATCATAGTCTGAACTTGAAATCTTTCGTAGGCTCATCTCGTCGATTGGCATTCCGATCCTGGTCATTCATAGTTCATAGATAGTCGGCACTTTTAGTCATAGGCTAGCGCCCATTCCTGATAGCCGCAGCTCTGCCCCTTCCCTATTCCATTAAAGAATGAATGGGAATTGATCTGACAACGGCTGGGCAAAATCCATCTCTTTCCATCTCTATTTTCGCTAAACTTGCTTGCTTTCATGAAGCCGACCTTAACAGACATCTCTTCCATTTTCGTAGATGGTCCGGTGAATCAATTAAATTAGATGCCGCTTACCTAGATGCGGTGCTTGTCCCTCGAAGCGAAGGTAAAGACCAAGACATTGGTGATTCTTAATCTGACCGCACTTCCCTCAGGTCGAACGGCTATCGATCCTGGCCCGATGAGAAAAGGGTTGAACTCATGCTTGCCTTAACCTCTTAGCGAAGGAAATCGGTGTGCTGATTGGCTCGGGTCATTTAGGTGTGCATGTCTTTTGTAATTCTCTAGATGGGATCCTTGACCTGCTTCAGCAGGATGTTGTTGGGGTTGCCATGCCCCGGTTTGTTCGCCTGTAGTTGTTGTTTCTTTTTGGCTTTTTATTTTAGCCCCTTAAAAATCTCGCTTTTCCCTCCTAAGTGAGAGTTCAATCCTGCCAGTTGATCATTTTCCCCGTCTTTTTGTTCATCAATGCTTTTCCACTCGGCGACGTCCATTTCAATCTTTCAAGTTTTTAAAACCCCTGGATTTTTGGCTAGAAGCCCCTCTCCTTGGGAGCCAGTCTCCGTAAGTGGCATTCCTAGTAGCAGTAGAAGTACCTCTTAGGAAAGCGCTTGTTGTCACCGGGAGAGAAAATAGAATATCCGGATGTGAAAACGGCCTGAAAAGGTCTAATTTCAATTACTTTGACCATTGGTCGGTTCGGCCTAAGGAGTGTGCTGGCACTATCAGTAGTCAAGACGAAGAAGTCGGGCTAAGGACTCTTTACCCTCGATTCTTAGCATCTCAAGGAGACGATCCTCTGGAGAAGAACATCTGAAACTCTATCTCTTGAAATGAATACCCCTTCCTTGGCTTATGCCATTTACCTGAACAAGCAAAGAAAGACTTCAAAGAAGGTAGGAACTTACTCCTCTTCTCCTTCGATACGTGCCTGCTACTGCAGCAGCTAGAGAGGTACGGATTCGGACATGGGAGCATTAGGAAGATTCTTTATAGCTTATGTGATTCACTCCTTAAATTAAATAAGGTAGTTGGCTTACTTGCTTTTGAGAGGACAGGTTGTTTACGAAGAGAAGACAGACGCAAGACTCATCCCGATGGATGCGAGACAGCAGAGGATGTGGGAGCTTTCTTTCCCAGAATAGAAGAAAAAGAGATCAGCAACTTTGACTTAGCCCAAGCAATGCCCTTGGGATTACTATTAATAGGTTCCCAAGTAACCCCTTAGCTATCCCCAGGTGGTGGACCAAGCAGAGCTTTGGCCCTCGCTAGCGTTATTCCTCCGATTCGGTTTGGGGCTCAGAGTAATGTATTTATTCACTATCAGATAATAGTTGTAGTCCTTTAATTTAAAGAAAGAATCCTGGAAAGAAGCTCTTTTTCTATAGGGGAAATTCTCTCTAAGTCGAATCGGTGGAATGCCCTGCTTCCGGCTAAGTATACAGAGTTGGGTTCGGGCGGGCTTCTTTCTTTCCCGGAACCGCCGTCCATACATTGCCCATATACGATGGACCAGCAGTTCTTAGACTTCATAGACGGAGAGCCTTTGCTTTGTTATATATCCAAGAGGGTCCGGCCATTCCACACGCTGCCTAGAAGAGGCATGGTTTTTCTTTTAGTTAGTTAAAAGAGAAAAAGGGATGATGGGTGCTTTTTTATAAATAAATAGAAGAGATGAAGTCCGTCATTTAGAGAGAAGAGATGGCTTTGGAGGAGAAAGGAGCGGGTCTCAGATCTTTTGCTCCGCCTTACAGCCTTAGTTTGCACCGTTTTTCTTCCTCACATGGACTAATAACAGGTTCCGAATTAGTTGTCCGAAATAGATCTGGTGCTCTCTCTTCCCCTCTAGTAGTGCTATTCTCGAATGAATGTAAGAGCTTTTCCAACCTCTTTCCCTTCGATACGTGCCTCCCGATCGGAAAGGAAGGAAGTGCCACATCTGTGTCAATTGGATGCTTCCTGTACTGCTGCTATTGCCCAAGGATTCTAAACCTTCGATGAGGTGAAGGCACGTATTCGGATCTCACCTTTCATTGATAGTTACCCGTCTCCATCCAGAGAGCTAGCTGTTAGTCTTTCTCGACCCGCTATCTTACTTGAATGAAAGAAAGAGAAGAATCATTATATTTTAATGTACAAAGGCCATTACTCGATGGTATCCGCTCATGGATGGTAGTTGACTGATTGGAGTCAGTTTCAGTCTTTCTAGTAGTTGGAGTTTGTGGAACAAGTTGTAGAGATCCCATCGTTTCTATGTGGAGAATCCACACCAGTAAGAAATAGCTTTAGTTGTTGGTGGAAGTGACCTAGATATTTTTATAGGTCCTTGCCCCTTTCTTTTTCTTCCGCTAGGTAAGTTGGGAAGTCCTTAATAAGGCAGGGGAAGTCGAGTCCCTTATCTTCGCCTCGATCTGCGCTTTCACTTTCGCTTTAAAGAAAGAATCGCTGAAGACAGATTCTTTTTATCGGTTGAGTAAGGGCGAATTGCTCCTCTTCTTTATTCTGTAATACCGATAGTGATACGACCAACCTCAAGCGGAAGTAGTTCGGAGCGTCTCTTTCTGTGCTGTTATGATTCCATGATCTTCTCTGAGGTAGACCTGCTTATCTACTCTAACAGTTCGCCTTCAGCTCACCTTGGATACTCCAACCCTTGGTCAAACACTTGAAGATAGTCCTATCAACACGAGCTATTGTCCTTTGATGCTGGATACGCTGGTGTAGATTTCTTTTCTGTAATTGGATTAGAATAATATAAGTAGTGCTAAAGTCGATGCGCTAAATGAGAGTTCGAGGTGGGATGAGTAAATTAGCTCGAATTGATTAGTGCATCTGCTTCTATTTTCGTAGTGAATCATAGCGACTCGTCCCGTGTCAATAAGGTCTGAGGAAGGCTATGAGCCAGGATTAAAGCGCCTTTTGCTCATGGTCCGAGGGACGAGGGAAGTGGAATGGCTTAGTACGCGCCTGCTTTTGAGAGCCTTTCTGCCCTGAGGAGGCCTCATTTCTGGGGCATCCAGAAAAGCCATCCCATTCAAGCCTATCGGGTTCCTTTATTTGAGACTCTTTCTCCTATGGGGATGATGTGCGCATGTTGGCTACTCCGCTTGAGTAGTGCGTTCACTACCAAAACTGATTAAAGATTAAGGATTTTGTACTTACAAAGGTAAAGGTTCACGTCTTCGTAACTAATCAAAGCATTGGAATGAAACCGTGGGCTTACAGGTATAGATAGCTTGGTTTTGGAATAGATAACACCTTCCTAAAGAGTCGGTCGGGGTGGGCTAAGCTAATCAGCAGGCTTATTCAGACATGCTTATGGGCAGTGGGCAGATAGCAGATATTGATTCAAAACTCTTCCTTAGTGGCTTAGCCGACCTACCTTCGTTGAGGAGCTACAGACTTTAATAAACTGCCATAGCTTGCCGCTACGCCCCTGACGTTCTAACAGCTATCTAGTTCTACCAGCTAGAAGCCGGAGATGGTCTCAGTCAGCTAATCGGAAGGCTTATCCGCACATGATAGCGGCATTCTGACCTAAAGGTAAAGGGCGGGCCTTACTTCAGTAAATTAAAACGTTCGATAGAAGCCCCCCACGGAGCGCTAAGAAGCAAGGGATATTCACTCAGCAGAAAGGGCTGCTACGTTAAGAACCTCGCCTTATCTAAGTGTGCTAGGGCCATTAGCCCACTCACTCCCCTTTTCTTTTTATGTGCAGCCTCTCTCTTATTATACGATGCATCTGATTCACTGTCAAGGACCGTCTATTCACCAAAAGAAAGAGCTTAAACGGCTCAAAGACTAGGAGCGGATACGATCACAGTAAAGTCAGAGGGTTTCTTCCCCTTCATGTGCAGCTCCTTCTCTAAGACATTTGGCATCTGTCTTATCTGTCACCTCTTTTACCCTTTGAACAGCAACCCGAAACAGGCATACAAGCAGGTCAGCTGGTCACCTCACTTCTTTGTCTGCTCTGGCAATCAAAGGAAGGGGCAAAAAGCTTTCCTACGGTCACTGTCTTTGAGTATGTATAGAATAGGAAAGCAGGCAATCGGGCTTGACTTTTTAGCCAGTTTATACAGTCCGACATCGTGAATTCACATAGAGTAACCTACTTCTCTTCCGTAGAAGACCAAAGACACCATTCTTTCTCCTTGTCCTTGAGTCGATTCATTCCGCGTTGGATGAGTCTAATTCGATGTCGAAATCGAATATATAAATTAAAAAAAAAATTCGAATACGTCCTAAACGAAAGAGAAAAAAGAGTTTACGAGCAAGCCAAATCCCTGTTAATGAGTCACCATTACTAATAAGTCAAGAATAATCCAAACCTTCCTTTCCTCTTCTTTTTCTACCCTTTCTTGATCTAGCTTTCTGACTAACTGAATAGACAAGAGACCTGGATCCCAATCCTTAGCGGTTCCTCTAGGTGAAATATTCCTATCCATCTCATGATCATCACTATGAAGAAGGAGCTCTCCCATAGCATAGGGTCTCTTTCGAGAACCTCTGTTCTAGTGAAAGCAAAGCCCATTTCCTCCATGGCTTATATTTATATAGAAAAGTATCTAAGCCTATTATATTAAAGGTATATTAAAGGAGTCCTAATTAGACTCCTCTCTTCAAAAGCCAGAAGGAATCTCAAGGAATAAGCCCTCCGTAGGGCTTACCAATGTAACTGGCTTAGATGGCATTTTAACAGTTCAATGCTTCCCGCTTTAATAAGATATTCAAAATACCTTAGTCTTAGTAATCACTTTACAAAGGCCAAGAAAAGAAATCTCTCCCAGGTAAAGAGAACTCCTAAAAGGCTTACCGGTCAAACCCCCAAAAAGGGAGCTCGCATGCCCCTAGCTGCCCGGAAAGGAAACTAAAGACTCAATAGCAATTCGCTCAAAGGTAGAGTGACTCCATTCAAGGGACCGAAAGCAATAGAACGATTTTCTTACTTATCTCTTATCTTATATCTTAGGGCAGCAGCAATCTTTAGATAGCTCTATAGGTATATCCTACTTGGGAGAGCTCTTTGAATACACCACCACGACGAAGGCCGGTGAGAGTGGGACTCTTATTGACACTGGGAATACTGCTACGAAAGCTGCTTCAAGAGAAGTAGGAGAATATCTAGAGATTGCTGGAAAGAGACTTCTAGCCAGGTTTGCTCACATTCCCGGAGCTCCTTCGTACGGCTTAAGGGATAGAAGAAGAGGTGTTTGCAAGAAAAGGTTTGACATTCTCATCCCCACGAATCAGGAAAGCGTGCCTGGAACTGAGTACGGCTAACCGCTTCTTGCTAACAAAGTTGTCCAATTCAATGAATGTGTTTGCGTCCTCTCTTCTTAGTCTACGATTATCCCTGCTCTTCCTCAGATGTGGATATCTTTACCTGGTCGAAAGTAGAAATGTGTGATTGGCTTCGTCCCGGCCTTCAATAAATAGCAGTTGATTCGTGAATACCGTATTCCATAGTTGCCAAAGAGGCCTTTTCTTCCTCACAGCGCATTCTCTGCTCTAGCACACCGGAAACTCTCACAGTAAGAGTGGATAGGCTTACACCGGTGGCAGAGATCGAACTAAAGGCAAAAGTTGGAACCGGCTAACTAGATCCAATGAAGATAGTTTCTGTTGTTGACTTCCACCCTAGGGAAAGGCCTTAGAGTTAGCCTGCTCCTCTTGATTCATAAGCAGTCCACCATCTCCTTACTTCCGAAGACGACGGGTTCTTTCCTTCGCCTCTTCTCTAAGCATCCAGGGCACAGTCTCAAGGCTTTGAAGGAAAGGTTCACTTCGGCTTAGATTCCGATTCCGGGTCTTTCTTTTAAACCTCTTCCATGCCACCCTCTTGAAAAGCAGTTGTCCAAGTCAACGAAGAGGAAAGACGCTTTATATACCGACCTTACTAGTGCCTTTTTTCACCCTCCCCTCCCTGGCATCTTTGACAGATGTCCATACTCTCTCAAATCATGAACATGGACCCTCTAGTTAAGTTATGGCGTACTTTGCTGACCGTTCAAAGGACCATTGGAAATCCGATATCGAGATGTCTTTAAGCTGGGTGCTGTGAAATCGAATTGATGTGGCACTTTTTTTAATGGGTTGGGGTTCAGTGTCTCTCTCTATATAAAGGAGAATGTTCAAAGCGGGGTAGAGGAAAATCATCAGGCTCATGACCTGAAGACTTCATCATGTCCCCGCCTACTCACTGGATAGGATATGGTCTGTGTGCCGCGAGTGCTCCGTCTTTCTTTACTTAAAAAAGGAATTGATAGTCTTCAGGCTCAAGGCGATAGGCCAGTGACTATCTAGCCCCGGAGTCTTTCTCTCCGTCAAAGGAACTCTTTCTTGAACAAGCACGGCGCTATCAGGACAAAATCCTAGCAGAAGCAGAAAAAGAGGAGTGATTGTGGTCTTCGATTCGAATTCGATTTCGGTCTTAGTCTCAGTGTGGCTGATCATGCTCGGCAGACCAGCGTCCCATAATTCATGGTGATGGTGGGCGAAGATCTATAGTACTTTCCTTACTACCATGGTAGCATGAGCGTTCGCCTTTAGTAAGGAATAGCATTAGATCAAGGTAGCGCTATCTTATAGCATAAGATAACCAACCATTGTTTACCTTACCATTTAATACGTTTTTCCAAAAATTCCTTAGACTGAGATAGCATGGTGAGCCCTTATAACTAAAGATCTATAGCTGAGTATAGTTGAGCCCTTGGAAGCTTTATAGCATAGCCTTTTATAGATATAGAGGAGCTGCTCGCCTGGTCGCCGAAAGCCCTCGTCGGTAGCCATGGTTAAGCAAAGGCTTCTATGGCTCTAAGGTAGTAGACTTGGCCGCGCATGAGATGTTAGCCTTTAGACCTTCCCCATGGACCGGGGCTAAGGGCCTAATTATGTTCCGCGTCGTCTTAGTCTTATCGCCTGACTATTTTATTAGTATAGAAAGAACGGGAGCCGGGCTTCTTCTAAGGCGAACAGCCCTATAAATTACGTAATGTTATTAATTTTCGTATTCATGTTTTTTTCTGCATAAAAGCAGCGTCTATTGGGTCTTTGTGGTGGTTGATAGATTCTCTTAGAACCAGGGCTCCCGTTTTTCGTATTATTCTTTCTGAAAGGAAGTAGTGAGAAACCACGGAGTTCCGGTTAGCATAACGTCCGATCGAGACAATAAATTCATGAGTCATTTCTGGAGGACGTTATGGAGGAGGGAACCGGCTTGCGCTTCAGTAGCGCCACCCACAAAGGGATGGTTAGATCGAGATGGTTGGTGATTTGTTGAGGAGCCTGGTAAACGGCAAGCCGAGACGCTGGGAGGTGGCAACAGCTGAGTTTGCTTATCCAAACTCGGTGAATAGAAGCACTGAGAGATCGCCGGAAGACCAGAGGAATGAAAGAGTTGGCTCCGCCCGTAATAAGATAAGAGGAAAACTGCTTGGATATCAATGACTTTGCTAGGGTCGACTGCACGCAGAGGTGCGTGAGGGGAAGCAAAGCAAGGATAGAAATGTAAAGCCACGCTGGAGAGCGCAGGAGTTTGAGGTTGGTGATGAAGTGTGGTCCTGATAAAGGAAGACAGGCAGAGAGACGCGGTCAATTGCGGCAGCGAAGGATTTTGCCATTTGTATCAAGCTCAAACTTCCTTCTTGCATGCGTGCCCCCCCGGAAGCTAGAATAAGAGGTCAAAATGGATTGTTAGCGTACTCAATCAAACGGGTGATTTTCTACCCGACTACGGATCTCACACTACCCGCTATAAAGTCAGCATCCATAACCCCAAATGCTACAGGAATACCTGTATTTGGCCATTTGCGATCGAAACAACCTAGGAAAGTTATTGCCTACATAACCTACTCTTCATACCAAGAGAGCCAGGTATCAGATCACTGTAGTTCGAAGACCCCTTTTGTTAAACCAGTTCCTGTACTCTTTTTGAATGAATTCCAGCTAGTAAAGTAATCTGGTAGAAAGGACCCACTCGCCCGCTCTCCCCTCGCCTAGAAGCTTCCAAACCCCAGGCATTGGCCATTAAAAAAGGACCAGCGCCGTTTATTTCACGGTAAAGGCAGGCCACACAAGCGACGTAGGTCTTCATTAGTGAAATGCTTATAGAATTTCCTATAAATGGAGGATTGGCGTTGGTGTTGAGTTAACTCTTGCAGAAAGGAATTCAGCTTCCTCTCTATGTGCTTGCGCTGAACAGCATCTCCGGGATTATCTACGGAGGCAACCTTCGCTTGAATGAAGGCGTCGGCTTCCTGCCTTATATTTTCATATGGCGAGACTTCCATTATTCTCGCGATATTCGGTTCCTGAATCATTAGATTGAAAAGTTTCTAATAGGCCCTTATTTTCCAAGACCCTCAATTCTATCTCTGTTCCATATTTGAAAAAAATGGTCAACGTTGACCGCTTGATCAAAATGCTCGCGCACAAGCCGTTCGTAATCACCGGGGTGAAGCTGAGGAGGTACGTTGAAGTACTGTTGGCCCTCGAGAAGGCGAATACGATGATAGATG